ATAAATCACTACAAGTGACGGAGATACACGATTTAAATAACGGAAAATCCAATATTTCAAAATTGTATCGATAATGACTGGAAAAGTGGAAACAAGGCCAGATATAATTTGATCGTTATGAGCAAATCCAAAATCTTTATAAACAGAACCAATCATTAGTTCCCAACCGTGGGGTGAATGGAATCCTATACATAAATCGGTTAATAAAAGAATGGAAAAAGCTTTTATTGTGTCACTTAAGTTATATAGGAATTCTTGAACCCAAGAATTAAAAAAAAAAAGTTCTTCATTACTTAGAATAGAATAACCACTTACAATAACGAAAGAGATTATATTTGTCGAGAAGTGCAAAATCGTATTGATACGATCCTCATTATGTATCTTGATCAATTGGATCGTTTGTTTCTGGATTCCGATAGGAAACTTTTGTAGATGTATTTCCGGATATTCTTTTATCATTTCGTCCAAGCGAGCGAGCTCCTCGAATTCTATGAATTTTTTTAGAAAAAAATTTTCTTGGATATCATTTAAAAAAATTTCGGATTTACTAGTATTCCACCAACTAATAACCCAAGATTCAAAAATTTTTTTAAATAAAAAAGAGATCCACCAGGGAAAAAAAACTATATATATAAGATATAGAAGGGTAATAAATGTGTTTTTTTTTCCATTTTTCGTATGTGAATTTTTAATGAACGCACCTCATTTCTCGATTCTATATGATCTAATATTTCTATCAAGTATAAGTTCTCTTCCAAGGCTTCGAACTTATGAATCTATTCGCTGTTTTTATTTGTAAGCCAGCGGTTAGTCCTTGAATTTTGAAAGATGAAAGAATACAAAAAAAAAATAGCCTAAAATAAAAAGAGTACACAAATGAAGAAAAAAATATTCTTTTTAGATATATCAATTGCTCAATTTCGAAGCAATTCCCCCCTTTCCATAAATGTCCCCAAGAGCGACCCCAAATTCGGATTTAGAGATAAAAGAATTCCGTTCTATCAACAAAACAAATATTTCGAAAAAAAAAAATGGCCAATTTCCCCATATCCCACAGGAATAATTAAGAAAGATTTATGAAGAATATTGTGATGTGATAATAAAAAATGAGTGGCAAAAACAAAATAAGACAGAAAGGTTAGCATTCTAAGTGGTCCAGTCCTTTGCTCATTACATTAAGGTTAAGGAAGACAAAAAAAAGATAAAAAGAAACCTCGACTGACACATGACAAAAAAAAGTAGAGATAATTTCCAAGATAGAATCTACCGATACGTAACCTATCAATTTCAAATATTGAACATAAAAAGAGAATTTCTTTCTATTTTATTCCGAAATGCTTTGTTTTGATCTATGAGATGGGTCTATTATTTTAATTTCTTACTTGGTTTGTTATTGGATTTAGTGAATTTACATACGCATAACAAAATTTGTAGATTAAAAAGTTTGATTTTATAATTGGAATTGTTCCGGATACATATATATAATACGTATTCTTTAGTTCATCAGTTCATCAATATTGTGAAGAAATTCCAGTTAAGTTATGCTATATAAGTTTTTGCTATAAAAAAAGAAGACTCTTGGAATTTTTCACTCCTGCTACGAAAATGCTCATTCTTCAACTCATTTTAAAATACTTCAATTGGTACACGCAAAAAATAGGCCAATTCCGCTACGTTTTGCTCAATTTCTCGTGGAGTAAAATTATCATCAGTACGAGTCAAAGGAACAGTCCCTCGGCCTCTTATTTCCATATAAGGGATACGCCGAGCGTAAATACCCTCTTTAACTTCTATTCTAATAGACTGAATATCTTTCATAAGGAATCGGAGTAAGATGCGACGATTTTTTCCAGGAAATCCCCAGCGAAAAATACATACTATTCCTTCTTTTCTATCGAATCGATCATAACCCCCACCCACATTCCACAAAATTGTGCACCACAAATAACAACTAATAAATATACCAGCAATCCCATAGAAAGACATCACGATCCCTTGTGGAAAAAAAAGTATTTGCTGAGAGGAAAATAAAGATATGAAACTTTTTCCAAGATAACTGGAAATTCCAACCAATAAAAAACCCAATGAACCTAAAAAAAGTATAAAAGCCCAGCAGAAATTACTTATTTTTCGAGACCCCGCTATAAGTTCTATCCATATATGTTCTGATCGCCACCTCATACTAGATCCAGTTGATTTTTTTTTGGAAGTGGGAGACTAGCCCATTTGATTTGACTTTCGGTTTTTTTTTTTTCTGTTTCCGAAGTAATTTCCATCAACTCGTACTATTTTGATGTGAATCTTTAGGAGGAATTCATCGAATTCATTAGATTAACAAATAAAGTAGCCTCATCCTATGATCTCGTATCTACACATATATAACATGTTATATTGTATTAAATTATATCATATTAGACTAACTAGATATCCGTATTAGGATCTAAGTCTAGGCCTTGAAAAATAAATAAATGAAATCTACTTCCATCGTACCTAATCGGATCTAAAAAATCTTTTTTTTTTGAACATGAAGAGATAATGAAGCCATTGCAATTGCCGGAAATACTAAGCCCACTAAAGGGACAAAAATGGAGGGTAAGTTGTTGAGAATTGTCATAGAATGGGCACCTCAATTTAATATTTGTACCTGTTTATTTTTTCTTCTAATATTTTTTTTTCTTCTATCTTTTAACTTTAAATTTAATTGGAATTTTTATTTTATTTTTATATTATTATATTTAGATTATAATATTTATATTCTAATAATTAGAATCAAATTTAATATTATTTTTTATATTAGAATATTCTATAATTCTTAATTATATATTATTCTATATCTATATTTAATTTCTATTAACATATTCTAATATTATTATTTTATTATTATATTTCTATTTTTTTTATTCTTTATTAATATTAAATTTATATTAATATTAATTCTTTCTCTTATTTCATTTCGTATTAATTCTTATCTTATTAATTAATTATTATATCTTAATAATTCTTATATTACTATATTAATATTACTAATCGAATTATTTAGTAATTATTTTAATTATTGGTAATAGTAATTAGTTTATTAGTAATTATTCCAAAGCTAATTTTAGAATCACTAAGATTTGTATATAATAAAATTATCTCGAAATGAACATATATAATTCTAATAAAATATATAATTCTAATAAAATAAAGTCCAAAGAGTATTGAACTAATTAAGTGACTTTTTTGTATTTCTACATGAAATATATATGATAATCCACCTATTTTTTATTCTTCTTTATATTATCTTTTTTTTTCTTGTCTTATAACTTTATTTTTTTTTTTACTAAAATAAAAAATAACAAGTTTTTCTGCTTATAAATTCCCGAACACTTCGTTACAATTCCTAATCCGATAAAAAAATTGGGATTTTTTGTTTTTACCAAAAAGAGGGGATTCTCGCGATCGCGATATATATATATATATGAGACTCTACTTTTTTCTATTTTTGTATGCAGAAGTAAGAAAAAAAGATGAAATTCGTTTTATTTTTTATTATTTACCATTTTACCTTGCCGAACTTTTTTTTTCACGGAAAAAAGAATTCACTCTTTTTTCTATCAACAAGAAAAAAGAGTGAATATCGGCCAAAAAATTATCTGGATGATTCTTTACTACAATTTACTCTTATGTCACATAAAAATGCATTCGTGGTGTTTTTCCTTTGATTACAATAAAAAAATACCTGCTCGACAGAAAAAAAATTAACTAATTTCAATTTAATTAACTTTCCTTAAGGTAAGGCTCTACTTGATTTAGGATTCAAAGGAAAGAAATAATGGAGCTGAAGTAACTCATTCAAAACGCCTTTTAAAAGATTACGTGGTACGATTGAATCGAATAATCCCTTATGGAATAAAAATTCAGCCGATTGTGAACCTTCAGGTACTGCCTTATTCAATGTTTGTTCAATTACTCTTTTACCGGCAAATGCAATATAGGCGTTAGGTTCAGCAATAATGATATCTCCCAACATCCCAAAACTAGCTGTCACCCCACCAGTTGTAGGAGAGGTAAGGATTGACACATAAAATAACTTTTTATTCGATTGATAATCATATAAAGCAGAAGATATTTTAGCCATTTGCATCAAGCTCAAACTTCCTTCTTGCATTCGTGCTCCTCCGGAAGCACACACTAAAATAAGAGGTAAAAATTGATTGGTAGCATACTCAATCAAACGAGTAATTTTCTCACCTACTACGGATCCCATACTACCCCCCATAAACTGAAAATCCATAACCCCAACTGCTACGGGAATGCCGTTTAGTTGACCTGTGCCTGTTTGAACAGCCTCCGTTAATCCTGTCTTTCTTTGATAAGAATCAATACGATCTTTATAAGGTTCCTCTTCGGAATGAAATTCAATGGGATCCAGAGATACCATGTCTTCATCCATAGGATCCCAAGTCGCTGGGTCAATCAAAAGTTCAATTCTATCTGAACTATTCATTTTCAAATGATATCCACATTGTTCACAAAGATTCATTTTTGACTTCAAAAATTTCTTATAATTTAATCCATAACAATTTTCGCATTGAACCCATAAATGTTTGTATTTTTGAGTTATATCGAGATCATTAGAACTTTCTCTTATAACCAAATCGCTAACATTCGTGCTAGTTATTAGACTGGTACTCTCATTTTCACTACTATTTTCGCTTTCACCACAAATGTAACTATAAATGTAACTTTCGCTATAATAGTTACTACCACTAAAAATAGAACTATCAATACAGATTTGAGAGCGAAGATAACGGTCAATGCAACTATTGATGTAATTATTCCAACTATAGTTAGTATCATACATATAATGATCATATTGGGAGTCGCCAATCCTAGACCCATTATTCAGATAACTAGAACTCCAATAACTAGAAAAAGAACTTTTTAGTTCACCCAGAAAAGAATAATCAGTCTCAATCTCAAAAACTTTATTTTCTATATCAAAATAGATGGAATAA